AAATAATTAAAATTTAATACTGAAATTTATATGCAAAATAAATTTATAATAAATTAATAAAACTATAAAAAATTTATTTATATGTAATAATTTTTAATATAGTTTTTTTTTTTTTTTTTTATATATAAAATTTAATATAAATTATTAAATATTTAATATTTTCTTTTTCATTTTTTCAATAATATTAAATTAAAAATTAATATAAATTATAAATCAATATATATTCATTTATATAATTAATTAATTATCAATATTATTAATTAATTAAAAAAAAAATTAATATATTATTAAAATAATATTATATATATATATATAAATATAAATTATATTAATATATTAAAATTTTAATATATATATATATATATATAAATACATGTAATAAAATATTACCTGAACCATATTTAATTAATTAACTATAAAAAGAAATTAAAAATAAGCTAAATTAAGCTTTTGGGTTCATACCTCAAATATAAAGGAAATACCTTTTTTTTAAAAATAAAGTGCCTGATTAAAGGATTATTCTGATAGGATAAATTAAGTAGAATATCTACCTTTATTATATTTTATAGAATTAAACTATATCTAATAGTATCAAAAACTATTGTGCATCTTACACTAAAATATAAATAAAATATTTTATTTTAAAATAAGAAATTTTCTTTATTTTATATTTATTTAAATTTAAATTCTAATAAAATATTTTTTTTATTTATTCTTTTTTTTAGAACATTAATCTCTATTTCTTCAACTTCTTGATTTGGTTGTTGAATTGGATTAGAAATTAATTTACTAAGATTTATCCCCCTTATTAGAAATTCTAATAATATTTTAACTTCTGAAGCATCATTAAAATATTTTTTAGTTCAATCAATTGCGTCAATTAATTTATTATTTTGTATTATTTTAAAAATAATTTTAATAAATAATTTTGAAATAAATAATATTATTTCTATCATAATTAATTCTTCATTATTAATAAAAATAGGATCAGCCCCCTTTCATTTCTGATTCCCTAATATTGTAGAAGGTTTATCTTGATTTAATAATTTTATTTTAATAAGTTGACAAAAAATTACCCCAATTATTTTATTATCATATTATTTTAATAATAATTTTATTATTATTATTATTATTATAAATGCAACAATTGGAGCTATTGGAGGATTAAATCAAACTTCTTTACGAAAATTATTAGCTTTTTCTTCAATCAATAATTTAAGATGAATATTATCTTCAATAATAATTAGTGAAAATTTATGAATATTTTATTTTTTTATATATTCTTTTATAATTAGAATTATATGTATATTATTTTATTTTATAAATATATTTTTTATTAACCAATTATTTTTTATCAATATAAATTATATAATTAAATTATCTATATTTATTAATTTTTTATCTTTAGGAGGATTACCCCCCTTTATTGGATTTTTTCCTAAATGAATTATTATTAATTTCTTAATAAATAATAATTTTATTATTTTAACTTTTATTTTAATTATAATAAGATTAATTATATTATTTTTTTATATTCGAATTTTATATTCATCTTTTATATTTAATTATCTTAAATTAAAATGAATAAAAATTTATATCAAAAATAGAAAAATAAATATTATTAATTTTTTTTCTTTAATTTCTATTTTTGGTATAATTTTAAGAACTTTTTTTTATTTATAAGGTTTTAAGTTAAATAAACTAATAATCTTCAAAATTATAAATAAAGAAATTTCTTTAAGCCTTAATAAATTTATTATACCTTAAAATTTGCAATTTTATATCATTTTATTTGAATATAAGACTTAATTAATATATATATATATATATATATATATAATAAAAAAGAAATTCTTCTTGTTAATAAATTTACAATTTATCGCTTATAACTCAGCCATTTTATTTTGCGAAAATGAATTTACTCAACAAATCATAAAGATATTGGAACATTATATTTTATTTTTGGAATTTGAGCAGGAATAGTAGGAACTTCTTTAAGTTTATTAATTCGAGCTGAATTAGGAAATCCAGGATCATTAATTGGAGATGATCAAATTTATAATACTATTGTAACAGCTCATGCATTTATTATAATTTTTTTTATAGTTATGCCTATTATAATTGGAGGATTTGGTAATTGATTAGTACCTCTTATATTAGGAGCCCCTGATATAGCTTTTCCTCGAATAAATAATATAAGATTTTGACTTTTACCCCCTTCTTTAACTTTATTAATTTCTAGAAGAATTGTTGAAAATGGAGCTGGAACAGGATGAACAGTTTACCCACCCCTTTCATCTAATATTGCTCATGGAGGAAGATCAGTAGATTTAGCAATTTTCTCTTTACATTTAGCTGGAATTTCATCAATTTTAGGAGCTATCAATTTTATTACAACAATTATTAATATACGAATTAATGGATTATCATTTGATCAAATACCTTTATTTGTATGAGCTGTAGGAATTACAGCTTTATTATTACTTTTATCTTTACCTGTTTTAGCTGGAGCAATTACAATATTACTAACAGATCGAAATTTAAATACATCTTTTTTTGATCCTGCAGGAGGTGGAGATCCAATTCTTTATCAACATTTATTTTGATTTTTTGGTCATCCAGAAGTTTATATTTTAATTTTACCAGGATTTGGGATAATTTCACATATTATTTCTCAAGAAAGAGGAAAAAAAGAAACTTTTGGATGTTTAGGTATAATTTATGCTATAATAGCAATTGGATTATTAGGATTTGTTGTATGAGCTCATCATATATTTACTGTAGGAATAGATATTGATACTCGAGCCTATTTTACTTCAGCAACTATAATTATTGCAGTACCTACAGGAATTAAAATTTTTAGTTGATTAGCAACATTCCATGGAACACAAATTAATTATAGTCCTTCAATTTTATGAAGATTAGGATTTGTTTTTTTATTTACTGTTGGAGGATTAACAGGAGTAATTTTAGCCAATTCATCTATTGATGTAGCTTTACATGATACATATTATGTTGTTGCCCACTTCCATTATGTTCTTTCAATAGGAGCCGTATTTGCTATTATAGGAGGATTTATTCATTGATATCCATTATTTACAGGATTAACACTTAATCCATTTTTTTTAAAAATTCAATTTTTTACTATATTTATTGGAGTAAATTTAACATTTTTCCCCCAACATTTTTTAGGATTAGCAGGAATGCCTCGTCGTTATTCTGATTATCCTGATGCTTATATTTCATGAAATATTATTTCTTCTTTAGGGTCTTACATTTCATTATTAGCTGTAATATTAATTTTAATTATTATTTGAGAATCAATAATTAATAAACGAATAATTTTATTTTCATTAAATTTATCCTCATCTATTGAATGATATCAAAATTTACCCCCAGCAGAACATTCATATAATGAATTACCTATTTTAAGAAATTTCTAATATGGCAGATTATATGTAATGGATTTAAACCCCATTTATAAAGGATTATCCTTTTTTTAGAAATAGCAACATGATCTAATTTCAATATACAAAACGGAGCTTCGCCATTAATAGAACAAATTATTTTTTTTCACGATCATACTCTTATTATTTTAATTATAATTACTGTATTAGTTGGATATTTAATAATAAGATTATTTTTTAATAAATATATTAATCGATTTTTATTAGAAGGTCAAATAATTGAATTAATTTGAACAATTTTACCAGCTATCACTTTAATTTTTATTGCTTTACCATCTTTACGTTTATTATATCTTTTAGATGAATTAAATAACCCATTAATTACCTTAAAATCAATTGGACATCAATGATATTGAAGTTATGAATATTCAGATTTTAATAATATTGAATTTGATTCTTATATAATTCCTATAAATGAAATAAATAATAACAATTTTCGTTTATTAGATGTTGATAATCGAATTATTTTACCAATAAATAATCAAATTCGAATTTTAGTTACAGCTACAGACGTTATTCATTCATGAACTATTCCTTCTTTAGGAGTAAAAGTAGATGCAAATCCAGGTCGATTAAATCAAACTAATTTCTTTATCAATCGACCTGGAATTTTTTTTGGTCAATGTTCAGAAATTTGTGGGGCAAACCATAGTTTTATACCAATTGTAATTGAAAGAATTTCAATTAAAAATTTTATTAATTGAATTAATAATTATTCTTCATTAGATGACTGAAAGCAAGTACTGGTCTCTTAAACCATTTTATAGTAAATTAGCATTTACTTCTAATGAAATAAAGAATTAGTTAAAAAATAACATAAATATGTCAAATTTAAATTATTATAAATATAATATTCTTTTATTCCACAAATAATACCTATTAATTGAATTTTATCTTTTTTTTTTTTTATTATTATTTTTATTATTTTTAATATTATAAACTATTATATTTTTGATATTAAATCTAATAAAACAAATAATTTTTCTTTTAAAAAAAAAAATTTAATTTGAAAATGATAACAAACTTATTTTCAATTTTTGATCCTTCAACTAATTTATTTTATTTACCTTTAAATTGAATTAGAACTTTTATCGGGTTAATATTTATTCCATATACATTTTGATTAATTCCTAATCGACATTTTTTTTTTTGAAATTTTATTTTAAATAAACTTCATAAAGAATTCAAAACATTATTAGGAAATAATTCAAATGGATCAACTTTTATTTTTATTTCTATATTTACTTTTATCTTATTTAATAATTTTTTAGGCTTATTTCCATATATTTTTACAAGAACAAGTCATTTAACTCTTTCTTTATCAATTTCATTACCTTTATGATTAAGATTTATATTTTATGGTTGAATTAATAATACTCAACACATATTTATTCATATAATTCCCCAAGGAACTCCAGGTATTTTAATACCTTTCATAGTATTAATTGAAACTATTAGAAATATTATTCGACCAGGAACTTTAGCTGTTCGATTAACAGCTAATATAATTGCAGGACATTTATTAATAACTTTATTAAGAGGTACTGGACCTAATATACCTATATATTTAATTTTTATTTTAATTATTATTCAAATTTTATTATTAGTGTTAGAATCAGCAGTTGCCATTATTCAATCCTATGTTATTGCAATTTTAAGAACTTTATATTCTAGAGAAGTAAATTAATGAAAAATAATTTTAATCACCCATTTCACTTAGTAGATTATAGACCTTGACCTTTAACTGGAGCTATTGGAGTATTAACTTTAGTTACAGGAATAGTAAAATGATTTCATAATTTTAATATAAATTTATTAATTTTAGGATATATTATTGTTATTTTAACTATATATCAATGATGACGAGATGTATGTCGAGAAGGAACTTTTCAAGGAAAACATACTATTTTAGTAAAAAAAGGTTTACAATGAGGAATAATTTTATTTATTATTTCAGAAATTTTTTTTTTTATCTCTTTTTTTTGAGCTTTTTTTCATAGTAGATTATCCCCAAATATTGAAATTGGAATAATATGACCCCCATTAGGAATTATTCCCTTTAATCCTTTTCAAATTCCTTTATTAAATACAATTATTTTAATTACCTCAGGAATTACAGTAACTTGAGCTCACCACGCTATTATACAAAATAATCACTCACAAATAACTCAAGGATTATTTTTTACTATTATTTTAGGAATTTATTTTACAATTCTTCAAGCTTATGAATACATTGAAGCTTCTTTCTCTATTGCAGATAGAATTTACGGGTCAACTTTTTTTATGGCTACTGGATTTCATGGATTACATGTTATAATTGGAACAATATTTTTATTAATTTGTTTAATTCGTCATATTAATAATCATTTTTCTAATAATCATCATTTTGGATTTGAAGCAGCAGCTTGATATTGACATTTTGTAGATGTAGTTTGATTATTCCTTTACATTTCAATTTATTGATGAGGAAATTAATTATTTATATAATATATTTAGTATATTTGACTTCCAATCAAAAAGTTTAATTTCTTTTAATATAAATAATTTTATTAATTTTATATTTATTTTTAATATTAATAATAATCTCTAATATTATTATATTTCTTTCTATCATTTTATCTAAAAAATCATTTAATGATCGAGAAAAATGTTCACCATTTGAATGTGGATTTGACCCTAAATCAGCTGCACGAATCCCATTTTCATTACATTTTTTTTTAATTACAGTAATCTTTTTAATCTTTGATGTAGAAATTGCATTAATTTTTCCTATTATTAATTTATTTAAAATAACAAATTTTATCATTTGATCAAAAATTAGATTTTTTTTTATTATTATTTTATTATTAGGGTTATTTCATGAATGAAATCAAAATATACTTAATTGAACAAATTAATTTTTAATATTATTAACTAGGATTATAGTTTATTTAATAAAACATTTGATTTGCATTCAAAAAAAATTGAAATTCAATTTATCTTAAATAAGAAGCAATTAATGCATTTAATTTCGACTTAAAAATTAGAGTTAAAATAAACTCCTTATTTAATTAATTGAAACCAAATTAGAGGTATATCACTGTTAATGATAAAATTGAATTATTTATTCCAATTAAAGAAATATAAAGTTTAAAATTAAGCTGCTAACTTAATTTTTAGTGGTTTAATTCCATTAATATTTCTATATTTATATAGTTTAATAAAACATTACATTTTCATTGTAAAAATAAAAAATTTTTTTTTTTATAAATATTTAAAGATTAAATCAATCTCCCTAATATCTTCAATATTATACTCTATTAATAAGCTATTTAAATAAAATATTAATAAAATAAAAAAAATTATTATCCATAAAACAAATCTAAATAAATAAATTTTATAATTGTTTATTTGAAATAAATTATAAAAACCAGAATATTTTTTTAAAATATTATATATACCTTGACCACTATAAAATTCTCTTCAACCTATATCAATATTTTTTACTAAAATTTGACCTATATTTAAAAAATAATAATTTAAACCATAAGTTGATAAATTAGGTATAAATCATATTAAACATAAAAAATTTCTAATTTCATAACTTTTTAAAAATTTATTTAAAGAATATAAATTTATATTTCTAATTAAATAACCTAAAATCAAACCAATTAATCTCACATAAATAACTATTAATTTTAAATGAAATGGTAAATAAATTATATAAGGATAAGGAAAAATTATTCATATTAAAAAACTACCTCTAATAATTCTCATAAATAATAAAATAAATATTCTTTTTAATATAGTAAAATCTTCATCATATAAATTATAAATTGTTAATAAATTATAATCATTAATTAATAAATATATTGTTAAACGAAAACTATAAAATATAGTTAATCCTGTAGAAATATAATATAATAAAAAAATATAAAAATTTAAATTTCTAAAACTAACTATTTCTAAAATTAAATCCTTAGAATAAAATCCAGCTAAAAAAGGAATCCCACATAATGCTATATTAGCAATATTTATACATAAAGAAGTTAAAGGAATAAATCTCCCAATTCCCCCTATAAAACGAATATCTTGAATATCCATTATTATATGAATAATAACTCCCGCACATATAAATAATAAAGCTTTAAATATAGCATGAGTTAATAAATGAAAAAATGCCAAATCAGGTATCCCCATTCTTAAAATTCTTATTATTAAACCTAATTGACTTAAAGTTGATAAAGCAATAATTTTTTTTAAATCAAACTCATAATTAGCAGAAATACCAGCTATAAATATTGTTAAACCAGATAATAATATTAATATTTTTATAAATATAATATCAATCAATAATAAATTAAAACGAATTAATAAATAAACACCTGCTGTTACTAAAGTTGAAGAATGAACTAAAGCTGAAACAGGAGTAGGAGCCGCTATAGCTGCCGGTAATCATGAACTAAAAGGAATCTGAGCTCTTTTTGTTATAGCTGCAATAATAATTATACTACCTACCATTATTATTCTATAATCATTATTTATAAATTCTAAATAAAATAAATAATTTCAACTACCATAATTTATTATTCAAGCAATAATTATTAAAATAAAAACATCACCAATACGATTAGATAAAGCTGTTAATATCCCAGCATTATAAGATTTAATATTTTGGTAATAAATTACTAAACAATAAGATACTAACCCTAAACCATCTCAACCTAATAAAATTCTAATAATATTAGGACTAATAATTAATAAAAGTATAGAAAATACAAATAATAAAACTAATAAAATAAAACGATTTAAATTTAATTCAGAACTTATATATCTTTTTCTATAAAAAATAACTACTGAAGAAATTAATAAAACAAATATTATAAATAATAAAGATATTCAATCTAATAAAATTCTTATAACAATATTTATTGAATTAAAAGAAATTAATTCTCACTCCAAAAAAATAATTATATTATTTATAATAAAATAAATTATTATAAAAAAATTAATTAATCTAAAAAAAAATAAAAAAAAAAATCTAATAAAACAAATTGAAATTTTTTTAATAATTTAAAATGATTTTTATCATATTTTTGACACCACAAATCAATATTTTATTTTTAAATTATTTAAATTAAAATCAAATTATAACATAATCAATTTTTAATACTAAAATATTTAAAGGCAATCAATGTAATATTAATAATAAATATTCTCGAGATACCCCCGTATAAAATCTATAAATTCCAGAATAGAACTTTCCATGTTGAGTATAAGAATATAGATATAATCTATAACCAGCTCTAAAAAAAGAAATTAATATCAATATTAATATAGAAACTCAAGATCATCTTATTAATCTATTAATTAAACTAATTTCACCTATTAAATTCAAAGAAGGGGGAGCAGATATATTTGAAGATAAAATTAAAAATCATCATAAACTTATTGAAGGTATAAAATTTATTATTCCTTTATTAATATATAAACTTCGACTATGTAATCGTTCATAGTTAATATTAGCTAAACAAAATATTCCTGAAGAACATAATCCATGTCCAATTATTAAAATATAAGAACCAATAAATCCTCAATAATTTATAGTTATAATCCCCCCAATTACTATTCTTATGTGTGCAACAGATGAATAAGCAATTAAAGATTTAATATCAACCTGACAAAAACATTTTAAACTAACATAAAACCCACCAACTAATGAAATAGAAATTCAAATAATATTAAATTTTAAACCCAATTCTTGAATTAAAATTATTACACGAATTAGCCCATAACCTCCTAATTTTAATATAATTCCAGCTAAAATTATGGAACCTGAAACAGGAGCTTCTACATGAGCCTTGGGTAATCATAAATGCACAAAATATATTGGTATTTTAACTAAAAAAGCTATAATTATTGAAAAATATAATAAATATATATCAAAATTAAAAAATTTTAAAAAATAAATTATTATATAATCTATTTTATTAAAGATAAAAAAAATACCTAATAATAAAGGCAAAGAAACAAATAAAGTATAAAATAATAAATATAAACCTGCTTGAATTCGTTCAGGTTGATAACCTCAACCAATAATTAATATTAAAGTAGGAATTAAACTCCCCTCAAAAAATAAATAAAATATAAATAAATTTATAACTCTAAAAGTTATAAATAATATAATTAATAAAAAAACTATATTAAATAAAAATAAATTAATATAATAATTTATTTTATATAAATTTTCTCTTGCTATAATTATTAAAATACAAATTCAAATTCTTAATAAAATTAAACCATAAGATAAAATATCAAATGAATATATATATCTTAAATTACAATAACTTTCAATATTTAATGTTATATTTATAAATATAAATATTATTAAAAATATTATTATTTGAACCATTCAATATATATTTAAATTAAAACATAAAGGAATTATAAAAAATATTATAAATAAAAATTTTATCATTATAATAAATTAAAACTTTGAAAATAATCATTACCATGTGTACGAATCATAGAAACTAAAATAGATAAACCTAAAGCTCCCTCACAAACAGAAAAAACTAAAAAAACTATTAATATATATATATCATATTCAATATATATTAAAAATAAAACTAAAAAAAAAAAAATTCTTAAAACAATAAACTCTAAACTTAATAAAACAATCAATAAATGTTTATGTTTAGAAACAAAAATTATATTTCCTAAAATAAATATAAAAATTACAACTCATATATTTATTATTATCATTAGTTTTTATAATTTAAAAAAAAATATTGGTCTTGTAAATCAAAAATAAGAAATTTTCTTTAAAAACTTCAAAGAAAAAGATTTTTCTTTATCAATAATCTCCAAAATTATTATTTTTATTAAACTATTCTTTGAAATTATAAAAATATTTTTATCTTTAATAATTATAAATTTTTCTTTTTTTATATTATTTATTAATCATCCATTATCAATAGGATTAATAATTTTAATTCAAACAATTTTAACTTGTTTAATTTCAGGAATAATAATATCAACATATTGATTTTCTTATATTTTATTTTTAACTTTTTTAGGGGGATTATTAGTTTTATTTATTTATACATCTAGAATTGCCTCTAATGAATTATTTAAAATTTCATTAAAAAGAAAAATTATATTTTTTTTATCAATTATTATTATTACAATAATTAGAATCATATCAATTTATAATATAAAATGAATAAATTTAACTAATAATAATTTTGATATAAAAAATTTTTTTAATATAATATTATTTTTTAATAATGAAAATAAAATTAATTTATCTAAACTTTATAATAATCAAACATTTTTGATAATAATAATAATAATTATTTATTTATTTATTACTTTAATTGCAGTAGTAAAAATTACTAATATTTTTTATGGTCCTTTACGATCATCATCTTTTTAAATTATAAATAACTAATGATAAATATATTTAAACCAATTCGTAAAACTCATCCTATTTTAAAAATTGTTAATGGATCTTTAATTGATTTACCATCACCTTCTAATATCTCTTCTTTATGAAATTTTGGATCATTATTAGCTATATGCTTAATAATTCAAATTATTACAGGACTTTTTTTAACTATATATTATACAGCTAATATTGAATTAGCTTTTTATAGAGTAAATTATATTTGCCGAAATGTAAATTATGGTTGATTAATTCGAACTTTACATGCTAATGGAGCATCATTTTTTTTTATTTGCATTTATATTCATATCGGTCGAGGAATTTATTATGAATCATTTAATCTAAAATATACTTGAATAGTAGGTGTAATTATTTTATTTATTTTAATAGCAACAGCTTTTATAGGATATGTATTACCTTGAGGACAAATATCATTTTGAGGAGCAACAGTAATTACTAATCTTTTATCTGCTATCCCATATTTAGGAAATACTTTAGTTAATTGAATTTGAGGGGGATTTGCTATTGATAATGCAACATTAACTCGATTTTACACCTTTCATTTCATTTTACCCTTTATTATTTTAATATTAACTATAATTCATCTACTATTTTTACATCAAACAGGGTCTAATAACCCATTAGGAATTAATAGAAACTTAGATAAAATTCCTTTCCATCCTTTTTTCACTTTCAAGGATATAATTGGATTTATTTTAATTTTATTTTTATTAATCCTATTAACTTTAACAAATCCTTATTTATTAGGAGACCCAGACAATTTTATCCCTGCAAATCCTTTAGTTACCCCTATTCATATTCAACCAGAATGATATTTTTTATTTGCATATGCAATTTTACGATCTATTCCAAATAAGTTAGGAGGAGTTATTGCTTTAGTATTATCTATTTTAATTTTAATTATTTTACCAATAACATTTTTTAAAAAAATGCAAGGTATCCAATTTTATCCTATTAATCAAATTTTATTTTGAATAATAGTATCAACAATTATTTTATTAACTTGAATTGGAGCACGACCCGTAGAAGATCCTTATATTATTACAGGACAAATTTTAACAATTTTATATTTTTCCTATTATATTCTTAATCCTTTAATTGGAATTTACTGAGATAAATTAATTTTTAATTAATTAACAATATTAATTAATGAGCTTGTTAAAGCATTTGTTTTGAAAACTTAAGAAAGAATATAAAATTCTATTAATTTATACTAAAAAAATTTATTAAAAAAAAATTTTTAAACCAAGATAAAATATTAAAAAATTTAAAGAAATAGGTAAATATACTTTTCAAGCTAAATATATTAATTTATCATAACGATAACGAGGTAATGTACCTCGAACTCAAATGAATAAAAAAGAAATAAATCTTAATTTAATATAAAAAAAAAAATCTAATCTATAACCTCCTATATATAATAATACAAATAATAATCTTATAAATAAAATTCTAGAATATTCAGCTAAAAAAATTAATGCAAATCCACCTCTTCTATATTCAATATTAAACCCAGAAACTAATTCTCTTTCACCTTCAGCAAAATCAAAAGGAGTTCGATTAGTTTCAGCCAATCTTGAAGAAAATCAACATATTCTTAAAGGCATTATTAAAAATAAAAATCAAATTAAATTTTGATAAATATTAAAATATATTATATTAAAATCTATAATCAAAATAATTCTAGACATTAAAATTAAAGCTAAACTTACTTCATAAGAAATAGTTTGAGCTAAAGCTCGTAAACCTCCTAATAAAGCATAATTAGAATTTGAAGATCAACCAGCTACTATAACTATATAAACTCCTATTCTTGTACAACATAAAAAAAATATTAATCCTAAATTAAATCTAATTAAATTAAAATAATAAGGTATTAAAAATCAAATTATTAAAGATATTAAAAATCTAAATACAGGAGAAAAGTAATAACATAAATAATTAGAAAAAATAGGATAAGTTTGTTCTTTAGTAAATAATTTTACAGCATCTGAAAAAGGTTGTAAAATTCCTATAAATCCAACTTTATTAGGACCTTTACGAATTTGAATATAACCTAATACTTTACGTTCTAATAAAGTTAAAAAAGCTACCCCAATTAAAACCCCTAAAATTAAAATTAAACACCCTAAAAAAATTAAAACTACATCAATAAATATCATTTACTATCTATATAACTTTAATTATACATTTATGATTTCTAAAACCATTACATTTTTCTGCCAAAATAGTTATATATATATATATATATATATATATAATATTTATATGTATAATTCAATTATATATAAATTAATTAATTAATAAAATTCATAAAATTAAATTTAATTTAAATATTTATTCCTTTCGTACTAAAATATTTTATTTTTTTTAAAGATAGAAACCAACCTGGCTCACACCGGTTTGAACTCAGATCATGTAAGATTTTAATGATCGAACAGATCAAAATTTTATACTTTTGCATATAAATTTTATCTTAATCCAACATCGAGGTCGCAAACTTTTTTTTTTATAAGAACTAAAAAAAAAAATTACGCTGTTATCCCTAAGGTAATTTTTTCTTTTAATCAAAATAATTTTGGATCATTTACTCACTTATTCATGAATATAACATAAAAAAAGTTTATTTTATTTTTTTATCGCCCCAACAAAATAAATTAATTTATTTTAATTATTAATTTAATAAAAAAATTAAATAAATTAATATATTAAACTCTATAGGGTCTTCTCGTCTTTTAAATTTATTTTAACTTTTTAATTAAAAAATTAATTTCTTTTATTAAATTAGAGACAGTTTATATTTCATCCAATCTTTCATACAAGTCACCAATTAAGAGACTAATGATTATGCTACCTTTGTACAGTCAAAATACTGCAGCCCTTTAATATTTCATCAGTGGGCAGATTAGACTTTAAATTATTAACAAAAAGACATGTTTTTGATAAACAAGTGAATATAATTTTTTGCCGAATTCCTTTAATTTATATATATATATATATATATATATATATTATAATAAATTTTATAATACTAATTTTATCATTATAACTAATTTTAAATTATTAAAAATTATTTTTTTATAAAAATTTAAATTATATAAAATTTTATTTTAATTAAAATTATTTATAATAAATTAAAAATTATAAACAATATAAATTTTAAAAATTTTAAATAAATTTTTTATATAATTATAAAAATTTAATTTAAAGCTTATCCCTTAAAATATATTTATTTTATTATAAAAAATTAATTAATTAATTTTTTATATAAAAAATAATAAAATTAAATTTTTTTCTAAAAAAACTAGATATCTTTAAAATCGATTAACATTTCATTTCAAATTAATTATTAAAAATATTTTTGCTACAATAACTTTATTAATTAATTATCTCTTTTAAATTCGAGAAAAAATTAAACTAAATTCATATTTAATAAACTCTGATACACAAGATACAATAAATTAAATTTACTTTTTAATAAATTTATTTTCAAAATATTTAAAATTTCTTTCACAATACTAATTCTCTATAAATTTTATAATTAATTCTTTATTAATACTAAAACCCCCAATTTAATATTAAAATTATTTTTATTAATTATAAATTATTATTAATTTTTCCCCCTCAAATTAATTGATTAAATTCAATATCATTTCAATGTAAATGAAATACTTATTTCAAGCTCTAATTTGTTATTTCTAGAAACACTTTCCAGTACCTCTACTTTGTTACGACTTATTCCAATTTATTTATGAAAGCGACGGGCAATATGTACATATTTTAATTTTTAATCATTTTATCAAATTAAATAAAATTACATTTAAATCCACCCTCAATTAATTTTTACAAATTAATATTAGTAATAAATAAATTTATTGTAATCCATTATATTCTTAATTATAATCTGCATCTTGATCTGATTTAATTTTTTATAAAAAATATTAAATATTATTTTTATTTAAAAATATTTTTTTAACAACGATATACAAAATAATAAATTAAGTAAATTTATTCGTGGATTATCAATTATTAAACAGATTCCTCTAAATGAACTAAAATACCGCCAAATTATTTAAGTTTCAATAAATAATTATATACTATTTTAGTATTATTATTTTAAATTTTTTATAATAGGGTATCTAATCCTAGTTTATTATAAAAATTTATTAAATCATAATTTATAAATTAATTTTAATTAAATTAAAATTTCACTTAATAATTTAATATTTAATTAATTTTATTAAAATTATTTATTAATTAACTAATAAAATTTAATTTAATTTTTGTTTAACCGCAACTGCTGGCACAAAATTTGTTATTAATTAAAATATTACTAAATCTTAATTTCTTAAATATTTAATATTAATTACTACTATAATAAATTAATTATTATTA